CTACATTACTACTATAATTTATATTACTACAATTTATATTACTACTATATTTATATTACTATAATATATAGTATTACTATATTATAGTACTACTATATATCTATATTTAGAATTTATATTTATCGAAGTTGAGGAATAAAGGATTTTTTCCTACAGATTCTGAGAACTCAAGAAGTTTTTTTATACCTCGAGTCTTCAAGCGAAGGAAGACCTTTCTTTGCTTTGAAGAAAAGTTTTCTATTGAGAATTTCATTGATTGGTCGTACCTGTATTGGAGTAATATGAATGATTCGATATTCACCCGGTTTCTGGGCAAGAATCCTAAGATTCTGTAGGAGAGATGGCCGAGTGGTTCAAGGCGTAGCATTGGAACTGCTATGTGGACTTTTGTTTACCGAGGGTTCGAATCCCTCTCTTTCCGTACCTTCACCTAATTCACCAGGGTTACCAACCGCAATGTATTAAATCAAATGACAATTATTGATACCATCATTCCGAGAGTAAGACCTTTATTTGATAGAGATTTTTCCTAATTATTGGGGTACGGAAATACCAATACCGGAAAGAGTAGAAAGGGATGAAAATCTCACCGCTGACCCATTTGTGATACGTGAATGGGAGAAAAATCCGGATCAAACCCCTTCCTTATTTACTTGACTTTGGCGAAAAAAGGTCGGACAAAATTGTCCGAAGCTTTGTAATTTTAGTTAGGTTTAGGTCTGACGAGAATAATATTCTACGACTAGTAACTCTTTGATTTTCAAACCGACCCATTTCCTATCTATTATTCGTTTTACTAATCCTTTGTATTGGGATGAGTGAAAGGTCAAATGGTTTACCCATTTCTTGCTCTTGCGGGGGGATGAATCAATATGATTTTGAATCAGAGCTCGGGATCTTTGTTTATCCCTCGTAGTAATAATATCTCGGGGTTTGCAGCGATAACTCGGGATATCTACTATACGACCATTAACTAAAATATGTCTATGGTTAACTAATTGCCTGGCTCCAGGAATGGTCGAAGCCATACCCAGTCGAAAAAGGATGTTATCCAAACGCATCTCAAGTAGTTGTAGTAAAACCTGACCCGTTGACCCTTTAGTTTTTCCAGCGATATGAACATATCTAAGCAATTGTCGCTCTGTCAGACCATAATGAAAACGCAATTTTTGTTTTTCTTCTAGACGAATACGATATTGAGATTTTTTCCTGAAACGCGATTTTTTTCTTCTAAGATAACTTCCGGGTCTAGGCCTTTTACTAGTTAGTCCCGGTAAAGCCCCCAGACGGCGTATTTTTTTGAAACGAGGTCCTCGGTAACGAGACATAAAGACTCCTTTTGAAATTTGATTTCATAGAATAACCTAGATTCAGGCTGAACTAAACGATAAACGAAGATAAATCTACTGAAGTGAAGTACTACAAAGAAGAATGAGATGGGTTAGATCAATACCTGGATTGCTTTGTATATTTGTACATTTGTGTACATTTGTATATATATATACATATATATATGTATATACATGCATATATGTAATAGTAATATTAGGCATTAGGAAGTTAGATATCCTTTTCCTGATTTGTTCTGTAGAGATTTAACTGCCCCAATTCCTTTTTTATTCATAGTTGGAAGTTCCCGCGGCATAATAGATCAGTGATCTTGTAAAAGAAAAAAGGTAGGAGTCTTTTCAATATTCCTTGATCTCAAGGAAACACTTTCAATCATGGAAAAAATCGGACAAATAGAGAAAAGCCGGCTATCGGAGTCGAACCGATGACCATCGCATTACAAATGCGATGCTCTAACCTCTGAGCTAAGCGGGCTCACATAGTAGAAACAGTGCATAGGTCATAGAATTCGGTAAACTACCGGGACCCTTACTAGAATTAATGATTCTATCATTATCATTAATTCTTAATATTTATTCTTAATAATTATATAATTATCATTAACTATTAACTAAACTACTAGTAGTACTATAAAAAAAAGTTTAAATATGCTTTAAATAACTATTTAAATAACTATATATAAATATAAATAACTAAAAATATATAAATAACTAGAAACTATTAATTTCTATTAATAATGGAAACTTTTATTAGTCAATTCATATTGAATTTCATAGAATTCTATGAAATTCAATATGAAATTCAATATGAAATCCAATATGGCTAATGAAAATTAATATCACAAGAAGCTTCTTCTCCTATATATCTAGTGTATATCTTATATACAGTTATCTTATATACTTATTATATACATTATATATTCTATATTCTTATAGAATATATTCTATATCCTTATATAGTTATTATATAACTAGTTGATTGTAGTGTATATCTACAATATCTATTTAAGTTAAGTTAAGGGCGGATGAAAGATAATATCTATATATGGAATGCCTATATCTATCTATATAGATAGAGAATCTATAGATCTATAGATAAAGAAATTGGTCTCTATTATATAGCTATTCTAAGCTAAGATATTGAAAATTCTTAATGGAATAGTTACTTATTATTATCGGTCTATGAATTCTCATTATTCTAGGTAAATTTAGAATTAGAAATTCTTTTTCTACTATTCTTATTCTCTTATTCTACTATTAGAATATAGTATAGGATATATAGAATTCTAGTAAGTAGTATTAGATATTTCTATTTCTTTTCTTTGATTTAATTTCTAATTTCTTTCCTTTGGAATTGAATTCAAAACGCAAAGGAAAATATGAGATTCTAACTCTATTAGTTAGAATTAGTTATAGCAGATTCTATTCGAATTCTGTTCGAATTCTAGTGGATCGGTCCTAGGGAAAGGATAAGATGCCACCCAGAGCATAATGAGATCTTCCCACAATTTCATTCGGAAAGAGGGGAGATAGAACGAAAAAAAGAAGAATGAATATTGACCGTTCCAGTATTCCAAATCGAGCAGGAAAAATGAGAGAGGGAGAGACTTGTATATGTGGGATATTTCCATCCATATTGAATTGTGGATACATCAACGATAGAATCATTTCTGATTGGACTGGGTTCCCCGACAGAGATGAAAGAAAATGGGTAAGAAATAGAAGCAGACACAGCTTTTCTATAGAAATCAGTATCTAATGAATTCAATGGTTCCAACATAAATGAAAGAGGGGGAGACCACAATGAGATCTCGGCGGGGATATGGCGGAATTGGTAGACGCTACGGACTTGATTGGATTGAGCCTTGGTATGGAAACCTACTAAGTGAGAACTTCCAAATTCAGAGAAACCCTGGAATTAAAGATGGGCAATCCTGAGCCAAATCCTGTGTTCAGAAAACAAGGTTCAGAAAGCGAGAATCAAAAAAGGATAGGTGCAGAGACTCAATGGAAGCTGTTCTAACAAATAGAGTTGACTGCATTGGTAAGGGAATTCTTTCCTTCTATCCAAACGACAGAAAGGATGATCTTGTATACGTACATATACATACTGAAACATCAAACGATTAATCACGACTTGAATCAGTATTTTTTTTTTTTTCTGAAAAATTCACAGAATAGAAGGATTGTGAATTGATTCCAAGTTGAAGGAAGAATCGAATATTCAGAGAGAAAATCATTCATTCCCTAGTCTAATAGATCTTTTGAAGAACCGATTAATCGGACGAGAATAAAGATAGAGTCCCGTTCTACATGTCAATACAGACAACAATGAAATTGATAGTAAGAGGAAAATCCGTCGACTTTATAAATCGTGAGGGTTCAAGTCCCTCTATCCCCAAAAAAAAAGGCCCATTTCCCCCCCTAATCATTTATCCTCTTTTTTGTCAGTTCTTCCAAATTCGTTATGTTTCTCATTCACTCTACTCTTTCACAAATGGATCCGACCAGAAATGTTTCTCTCTTATCACAAGTTTTGAGATAGATATGATTTACGTACATGCGTACAAATGAACAGATAATGAATGGGCAATAGAATCTCCACTATTGAATAATTCACAGTGATATCATTACTTCTATACAAAGTCTTCTTTTTTAAGGGCCAAGAAATTCCAGGGCCTGGGTGAGCTTTTGTAATGTTTTTTGAGTCTCTTTTATTTAATTAACATAGACCCAAGTCCTCTAGCGGGATGATGCATCGAGACTGGTCGGGATAGCTCAGCTGGTAGAGCAGAGGACTGAAAATCCTCGTGTCGCCAGTTCAAATCTGGTTCCTGACACGCGGTTAATGTATCAAAAGGAGATTCATCCAAAAGAATCGATATGGGTCCCGATCCAAATTCCTTAATCGTCTAGACCACGATACATACTTATTCCATACTAGATATAGAATCTAGAATTCTATACTAGATATAGAAATGTATATCCTCTTTATTTGATTTGTTTGTTTATACTGTACCTCCTTCCACTCAAAAAGAATATTAATACTTCATACATATCCGAAGTTGGTTGGCTTAGGTTAGAGGAAAAACCCAAAAGTCTAGTCTAGAGAGGAGGGTTGAAGAATAGAAATAGACAGGATTCATTTCAGATACAGTACAAAGAAAATCCGATTCCTTTCATTTCCGAATTTCCTATTTTCTTTCATATTTTATTTCTTCACTCCCTTCTACGCGACTTTCCAGTGCCCGTCTAAGTGACTGACGTGCGCGGTACAAAATTCATGGTACAGAACTCTTTTTTTTATTCATCCTATTGGCTTGGCTCTACTCATCCGAAATAGATATCTTCCAAATTGGGGAATATCAATGAAGCCCCTAATCCTTATTAGATTAGCTCATTCATAATACGAATTAGAGCTCGGTTACTCTGTTTCATTTAGAACAGAACGTAAAAAGACTCCTTGAATATCTGGAGTATTAGAAGTGAAGATAAGTTTATTATCATTCAATAAGCATCTTGTATTTCATAGAAATTGGGGGCAATATAATCCTTACGTAGGGGCCAGCCTATCCAACTTTCAGGCATCAAGATACGTTTCAGGCGTGGGTGGTTCTCATAAGAGATTCCCAACATATCATAAGATTCCCG